AGTTCTATTTTCTATTTTTTGATTGTTCACTACTCTAATCTAAATGTAAAATATATATTTTATATAAATATAGAAATAGAAGAACCAAAAAGGTTCTGAGAAATCCGTAAAAAAATCTAAAAATAGAAACTAAGATTAAGAATAGTTATCTTAGACGAACGGGATCAAAAACTATTCTTGTTGTCGTCACAAGAAATGTGCAAAATTTCTTGTGACGACAACAAGAATAAACTAAGAAAATAAACGCTTTCTATTCTGCACTTACTTATTATCTGAAGTTTAGTATTCGATATTCGATGAGATTTTCTCTTTTATCTTTTATTAGAATAGAAAACTATTAAAACATTCTCTGATAAGAGTAAGAGAGTCACTCGATTCAATTTGGATTGAAAAAAAAAATAAGAGAAAAAATCAAAAAAACTTCTTTATAATATTCCTACTATGAATAGAGTATAAGTAACTCCCAATGACTTCGAAACAAAAATGGGTTCATAATTTTTGATCATACATAACACCAATAAGAATTGGATTCCTTTTCCTTTACGAAATTGAGATTGATAAATTTGCAAATCTAAAAATTCATTTCGGATAATTGAACCTTCTCAAACTGTTTCTTCTTTAGAACCAAAAAGATTTGTGCTAAAATAACAGATGCCAGGAAGAACAAAAGACCTTGGACACGTAATGGGTCTTGAAGTACTATTTCAGCATCCCCTTGACCAAATCCACCCACATTAGGATTACTCGTTAATGGCTGATCAAGTTTGATGGATTCGCCCTCTGAAACGAGAAGCTCTGGCCCTGGAGGAATAATATCAACCACTTGACGCCCATCGAACGTATCCGCTATAGTTATTTCGTATCCCCCCTTTTCTTTTCGTATGATTTTACTTACTCTACCAGCCGCTGTAGCGTTATAAACTGTATTGTTACTCTTGTTCCCGTCAGGATAAATTTGACCCCTTCCTCTGTTCCCCCCCACATATATGGGATATTTTAAGAAGTGAACATCTTTATTATTAGCGGGATCCGGGGAAACAATAGGAAAAGTTATTTCACTATATTTCTGACCAGGAATAGGACCTATAACAAGAATATTTTTTTTAGTGGGTCGATAGCTCTGAAAAGAAAGATTGCCTATCTTTTCTTTCATCTCGGGTGAAATACGATCCGGGGGTGCTAATTCAAATCCTTCAGGTAAAATAAGAACAGCACCCACATTCAACCCCCCCCTTTTTCCATTAGCAAGAACTTGTTTCACTTGCGTATCATAAGGAATTCGAACAACTGCTTCAAATACAGTATCAGGAAGTACTGCTTGGGGAACCTCAATATCCACGGGCTTATTAGCTAAATGGCAATTGGCACATACAATACGCCCGGTTGCTTCGCGCGGATTTTCATAACCCTGCTGAGCAAAAATGGGATACGCATTTGAGATAGATGCTTGAGTCGTGATATATATCATAAACGATACGGAAATAGATCGAATAATTTCTTTCTTTATCGTGATCCAAGAAAAAAAAAGGTTATTTTGAATTTGCATAGTCCAATCATTGATCCCAAAAATTTCTACAATAAAATGAGGTAGGTCACTCGGATAGTTCCCTATCCACAAGTCTGCTATTTACGTAAATTCTTTTACGCGAATATAAAATATTCGAGGGGAAATCTCCGTAGGTTCGAAGAAGTGGGTACGTCTTAAAATGCTTTGCTTATGTGCAAAGTCAGAAATATTCGAGTTGGATCAGTCATTCATTGAATGATAAATCACTACAAGTGATGGAGATAGACGATTTAAATAATGGAAGATCCAATATTTGAAAATTGTGTCTATAATGACTGGAAAAGTAGAAACAAGGCCAGATATAATTTTCTCATTATGAACAAATCCAAAATCTTTGTAGACATAGCCAATCATTAGTTCCCAACCATGGGGCGAATGGAATCCGATACATAAATCAGTTAATAAAAGAATAGAAAAAGCTTTTATTGTGTCACTTAAATTATATAGAAATTCTTGAACCCAAGAGTTAAGAATAAGAAGTTCTTCATTACCTAGAATTGAATAAGCACTTAAAATAATGAAACAGATTATATTTGTCGAGAAGTGCAAAATCATATGGATATGATCCTCATTGTTTATCTTTATCAATTGGATCGTTTCTTTGTGGATTCCTATATGAGCCCTTTGCAACTCTATTTCCGGGTATTCTTTTATTATTTCGTCCAATAGTAAGAGTTCTTCTAATTCGATGAATTTTTCTATAATACTCTTTTCTTGAATATCAGCCAAAAAAGTTTCGGATTGTGTACAATCAGTAACCCAAGATTCAACACTTTTCTTAAATGAAAGAGAAACCCACCAAGGCAAAAATACTATAGATAGAACAGAAAGAAAAGGGAGAAATGCTTTCTTTTTTTCCATTTTTTCATCTTTGAATTGCTACTGAACTCGCCTCATTCTTCGAATCTATGCGCCGCGATCTACTATTTTTATCAAACATAAGTTCTATTCTAAGGCATCGAACCCCGGAATCTATTCCTTTTTTTTGATTTCCCATTCATTGATTATGAATCTACAAAGAATATAGAATAAGAAAGAGTCGACTTTAAATGAAGAAATAAGAAAAATCTTGTTTACAGATAATCTAATTGATCCAATTTGAAACTGCTTCGCGTTCTCGATGAATGCTAAAACGAAACTTAAAAAAAACAAACACTTCAAGGAATAGTATTCCGATTTCGACTTAAAAGAACTCCCCTTTTCTTTTTTTATTTATAGAAATATTTTGATTTGCTATTTCATTTCAAAATACTTCAATTGGTACGCGCAAAAAATAGGCCAATTTTGCAGCTTTTTGCTCAATTTCACCCAGGGTCAAATTCTCATCAGTACGCGTCAATGGAATGGCTCCCTGTCCTTTGATTTCCATATAAAGGATACGACGAGGATAAATGCCTTCTTTAACTTCTATTCTGATCGACCGAATATCCTTCATACGGAATCGTAGGAAGATGCGACGCTTTTTCCCAGGAAATCCCCAACGAAAAATACACACTATTCCTTCGTTTAGATCGAATCGATCATAGCCACTCCCCACATTCCACGAAATTGTGCACCACAAATAGGAACTAATAAAGAGACCCGCGATCCCGTAGAAGGACATCACGATCCCTTGTGGAAAAAAAATGATTTGCTGATATGAAACTAAAGATATAAAATTCTTACCGAGATAGCTGGAAGTTCCAACTAAGACGAATCCTAATGAACCTAAAAAAAGGATCAAGGCCCAGAAGAAATTACTTAGTTTTCGAGACCCCACTATACGTTCTATCCATATATGTTCGGATCGCCAACTCATATTAGATCTAGTTGCATTTTTTTTAATTGGAATGGAGAAACTTTTTGTTTCCGAAGTAACTCTCATCAACTAGTGCCATTCGCATGTAACCCTTTCAATCGGAGTAATTCGTCGAATGGGTTAGGTATAAAATAAAAGAATATCCCTTTTTAGGATCTTCTAGAAATATCTACATACATATAGATAGATCGACTTTCCGTTTCAGGCATCTGCCCCGATTCCAACTATTTTGAAATAATGCGAAATTTTTTTCCCTATATTGTTTGTATATTTCAAGCATCTATTTACGGATATATAAGAGCTGCTTCATTTATGCCCCTATGTTATACCATAACATACTCTACTAAATGCACATTTGTATTAGCTATATCTAAGTCTTGAAAAAAAAAATGGATGAGATTTGAACCCATCAGATCTAAGAAATCTTGTTTTTTTGAACATGAAGAAATAAAGAAGCCATTGCAATTGCCGGAAATACTAGTCCTACTAACGGCACAAAAATAGAGGGTAAGCTATTGAGAGTTGTCATAGAATGGGTACCTCGATTGAATATTTAGACCTGTTATTACTCTAAACATATCTTATACTAATTCTTAGTAGTATTCTATACTAATTAGTATATCGAAGTGAGTATTTTATATAATAGAAATAATAATAATAGAATAGAAATAAAATTCTATATATATTATTATCTATTATTCTCAACTAGAAATCAAAATACTAGAAATCAAAATGAAATAGAAAATAGAGAAATTTACGAGATTAAATAAATAGAAATTAATTCAATACAATATTATCTTATTTCTCTTTCGATATGAAAGATATAAATATATGGATGATAATCCAGTCTTGTCTGAAAATTGAATTCAATTCCAATTTTGATATTCAATTTTATTTAGAGTTAAAATGAATATCAAAATCGAAATAAAGAGTTTCTTCCAAATTGAATTTCGTAACTATTCCGTTCTAATTTTGAATTCAATCCAACAACACCAGTTATTAGTAAAAAAATAGGGACTTAGGGGGAAATTCGAGTAGAAAGAAAAGATACTCTATATCGATATTTTCTCTATTTGAATTCGCGATACATACGCAACAAGAAGGAAAGACGACCTTCGGTTTCTTTTTCTTGCCTAATTTGAATTTCGCAGAAAAAAGAATTTTATTTTTTACTTATGTTGTTAAAAGAGATTTCGTTCCCGACCCCTAATCAGGAAGACCATTTTAAAATAAAGAATTTTTTTGAGAATTCTTTATAAAAATAAAAAGAAAAATGGATTTTGACTTTGATTCCGATAAACTATCTATTAGTTTTGCTCACTACAAAGAAAAAAAGGAACTCAAAAAGAAATGAATTTAGGATCCGGTTAATTGAATTTTACTTCCAAGGAAAAAAGGAGTGAAGCCTAAATAATTCACTCAGAACACCCTTTAAAGGATTACGTGGTACGATTGAATCGAATAAGCCCTTATGGAATAAATATTCAGCCACTTGTGAATCCTCAGGTACTGTCTTATTTAATGTTTGTTCAATTACTCTTTTACCTGCGAATGCAATGTATGTATTAGGTTCGGCGATAATGATATCGCCCAGCATTCCAAAACTAGCCGTCACCCCACCAGTAGTGGGAGATG